TATGCTTCTGCGTCCCGTACCCCAACCCCTTAACTAATAGATGCAAGTTGGTGGAACTGCTGCTTGGATTATCGTAGAATAGAACTTGATGGCTGGAGACAGAGAGGTGACGGTGCTTATCATGCCAGATGGGTAAAATTGAGAGTTGAGTCTTCTCCTCACCGGTGAGCCTGATGAGTCGACCAATTCCTCTACCCCGCTTCTTCTTCTTCCCCTTCTCTTTCTTTCACTATTCCCATCAAGCCTTGGGTTATCTTGATGCTTTCATTTCCCTCAACCTGAGTAAGCTGGTCCCTCAGTAAAACTTCTTCCAGTTAGCGTTGTTTACCCCGAGTGGATCAAAGGGTTCCTTCGGAGCAAATAAATCTTGCGCTGCTTTATTAAGGAGCTCTCCACATTCGCACGGGCTGGGGACATGATGAGAGCTGCAAACATGGCTCTGGAATGTGTCCCACCCTAACTACTAGCTCTAGATCAGGAGAGGAGCCCTCGGATTTACAAGCAATTGCTCTGGTATGCTAAAACACCAAACGGAGAATCCAATCAATAAGCAAGTTAGGAGAACAAATCGCATATCCCTTCATACGAATAAATGAGTGCCTCCTCTAAGCTAAACTCTTTTATTCTGGAGGTTTTTCGCTGTACATCACAAAACAAACCCCTGCCTTCGATCTGGTGATCTCAGTAAATATGAATCTCTTCCTACTTCTCTTATTCTGAACGGTAATTGCTCCATATTCGCTGTAGGTGGAAGCCAAGGACCAATGGAATACATTCTATGTCGCTCGCCCTGCTTTCTAACCCAAAGTGTACGCCGGGCAGGAAGTCGAATGGTGCAGGTGGATGTACTTATAGTATAACTGTCGTTGGAAGGGACTTCTCGTACTTCAGGCACTCCAGAGGTTAGTTTGTAAAAGAGTGAGAACATGTGAAACAACAAAGAAAATTAGGAATTGAAGGTGGGTGCCCTCTATATTGGGGGTTGATTCTAGCTAAAGCTAAAATATCTAAAACGAATAGGTAAGGGAACTGCATCTTTCACTAATGTACCAACTGTCGTGAGTTGGGCGGACAACTCGCAGACTAGCTTGGCGAAAGCATGGAATAGAGGCTCTCGACTTTCTTTGGCGGGATCCCTAGTTCGTATCGTCTATCGGCTCCCAATTATCATTGCCTATCTGCTCGAAGCCTTTAAGTAAAGGAATGGCTTTCTCTCTGGGGAATTCCATCAATCAATACTGATCGTAGACAATTGACATTAAGTGGGAAGAGTAGACTTCAAGTATTGGACTTACGTGAGTTGGTCAAGGACCTGGGGCAGTCGCTACAGAGTAGACTTGAAACCGAGCGGGAACATGGCTGGGAGTAGCCTTTAACAGTGCTGGTCTACCCCGATTTACCCATTGAGAGGGACTGAAAGCCTTGGTTTCGCCACCCCTATTTCATTAGTAGAGCTCCCTTGAGAAAGACCTTGGAATTGGCCAATCACCAAGGGCGATGTTAGGTTAGCATTCTGTTAGAACGAATAGAACGAACTCGAGTTCAGTTCACCGGTACGGCACAGCCGGGGAGAGCGGAGAAAGGTACAGCACAACTAGAATGCTTTTTCAGAAAGAATCCCACATAAATAAGCTTCCGAAAGAAGTAATGCAATTGGTTGACCCAACAAGGTAACGGAGAGGAAAGAGCCCTACCGCTAACTTCTCTGTCCTAATCTCCTGTGTCGAAGCTTTCAGGTCCTTAGATCGGGTCAAGCTTGCTTGGCACTACTCCAACTCTAACCTCTCTTTCCTACTGCACTTAAAGCGTTCTTTTCTTAACCAGCTATTGAATGAGTGAAGTAGCTGGGATACGAACGGTTAAGAAAAGAGTTGCTTTCCTTTTACCGCTTTGCTATCTCACGAATTGGATTTGAACCAATATTTCCGGGCGACTTTCCTTTTAGTCGATCGTGAGTGGGTCTGTCGTCCTCCTCATTATAGTCCTCCTAAAATCAATAGCATTTCGTCGGAATACATCCTGTCTTTTCACCTTAGTAGTCCTATGCATAGTCAGTACGATAGCCCCAATCATGGCTACTAATAGAATAAGACTAGGAACCAAAAACCAGACGAAATAGTAGGTATAAAGTAAATTGCCCAATGTTTCCAAATTAGTCCAACTTCGTACCTTTCCGGCATAAACCGTATATCTCAGAGAGGTCGTATTTCTTTGGGTTGGTAGTAATGGAATGGTTTCATTATCTAAAATGAAGAACATTTCCCACCAAAGGATCAGTCCAATAATACCACTCACTGGTAAATAGCGCAATACTTCTTCGTGAATCTCCGCTATTTTAATATGGAACATCATAACAACGAATAGGAATGAAACGGCTATAGCTCCTATATGAACTACTGGGAAGATCATAGCGAAGAAGTCGAGACCTAACAAAAGAAGTAAACCTGAAGTGTCGCGAAAGACTGGGATGAGAAACAAAACGGAATGTACCGGATTTTTAGCACGTGCAACCATCAAACCAGAGACCAAAGCAGGGCTCGACAAAACAGAAAGTATCATGGTACGTCGTCCTTCCCTGAAATGGAACTTTCATGCTAGTTCTTGCTCCAGCATGAAAGTCGATCTATTTATTACGACCTGCGCGGTTGTTCTTCTTTCATTTTCTTTCTTAGAAAGCACTCACTGAGTGACTTACGGGTTTTACACTCCTATACAGAACCGTAACCCCGGAAAGACCACCTATTTGTTCGTTTACCAGGTTCGGCACGAAATCATGAATAAGCGTGATACGAAAACAAAAATAGGAACAGACCCATTAAGATATTAGGATTTGTAACAGAGCCTCAAGCACCCTTATATACATATAACCATGCCCTTGCTCAAAACTGGCATACATCTCTGATAACAGTCGCAAATTCTTCGAATTTTGGACTCCAAGCATAATAGTGATTAGCTCAATCGAAGCATGCCCCCGTGGCATTGATATTCCTGCGGTCGATAAAAAAGGGTCAATGAACTGTTGGCAGATTTGCTCTTTTATTGTTTGCGCCACAGTCTCCTCCACCCTTTCCTGGTAGTTGGAATATGCAACACCACCCAATCGGGCTACTTTCCAAGTGGATAGCACCCAAATTAAAGGTGGAAAGGCAAGGACAGGATTTGTCATGATAGAAATTAAATAGTCCAATATCAATTTATCGGGGAAATTCATGATAGAAGGTCGGATTGACTTCGTGGCTCTGCTCTTCTCCATTGTTGAAAAGAGACTTTTTTTAGGGAATCTCTACCATAAGAATAAATGGGTTGGTTGTTGACCAACGGAAAGCATGGGAAAAAGGCTTTATCATTCAGCGCAGTTGCCGCCTATTTAGATATAAATAAAGGACAAAGCGCTGTTCACGTTACAGCTACTGTGTTGACTGTAACTATACTACGATTTTTTCATTTTCACAATCGATTTGAGAGCACAAAAAAAAGAGAACAGCCTTAATAAGCTGGACTCTGCCACTATAGGATAAAAACCTGCTAGTCCAACTTTGTATCTTCTTAGTAATTCTATCAACTAGAGGTCTGCAGTCTTCTGCTTTGCACATGGTAGTGATTAGAGGAAGACCAAGATATTTTACAGCACTCCTGAAAGCCCAAAGTAGCCACACTCTCAGTTTTAACAGAGCTAGCTTTCAACACCAGAAAAGAAAATGCTGCTCTTGTTAAAATTAGGGAGGAGACCAGAGAGCTTTGAAAATCCTTTTTGATTTTAAAAGTACCCTAGCAGACTGACTGTCCCCTTAGAGAACATCAATAAGTCATCAGCAAAACATAGCTGAATGATCTTATTCTTACCACATCTCCAATGGTAATGAAAATGGTTGACCCAATTTTGGAAAAGAGAATCTAGCACATCCATACCAATGACAAACAAGTAGAGGGACAATCTGAAGCAGTAGCCTGCCTAAGCCCTCTTTTCTACATACATTCCTGGGGTTTTTGGTTGCTTGGTTTGCTTAACGTTAAAAATCTCTATCGTCAATATCTAAATCTAAGGGCTCAGACTCAGACGATGTTCTCTTTTCCCCTTGGGAAAGCGCTTTAACATTAGTGAAGACTAGCTATATATCATGCTACTTCAGCTATCAGCTATATGCTTCTTAAGACTAGTCTTTAGACTCTTTCTATCCTTATCCTATCTATCCACCTGAGAGAGATCACTCCTGTAAAGAGCCTCACCTAAAAGACCAGTAATAGGAGATTTTTAACAGCAATTTTGGATCACTGAGATTCATTCTAACAGCCTATTCTTGCAGACAGCGGATTCTCTACCTCTATCTAATAGTAGTTCTTAAAAGGCATACTAAGTTTTCCCAGGAAAAGGAATTGATTTAAGCGCACACTAAGACTAAAAAAGACTCCGCGAAACTTCCGACCACTCCTACATTTCTACAAATTGAATGATACCATCGCGACTAATAAAGATTAAACCTCCATAACAAGGCACAGGGGCGCCCCCTGGTACAATAGAAAGGATTTCTCCAGACAGATCCAACTCTAACAAGAAACTTAAAATATCATCTTCGAAAGACTCGTTCTCGATTTCGAGACTCATCAATGGAAAGGACACGAAACCTTCATGAATGAAGCGAGAATAAGAAAGACCCGGGTATGCGGTTATAAATTCCAGGTCGAAATCGGCTAACATAAAATGAAGTAAGACGCTGGCGAGAAGGCCAGCAGGCAGTACCCCAGTATCCGCTGACCGATTTCTATTTTTCCCATCCTCGCCCTAAATGGGACATTCTAAATAAGAAAAAATCAAGTTAAAAACGTACCTATCCCTCACCAAAGGTTCCAACTTTCGTAAAAGAGCGGGACGAGAGATTGTATTTAGAGAGTCAATCAGATCCAATTTAAAAAGTTTTCTGACTCTGACTCCTCCAACTAATTGGCCATAGAACACCTTGTGATCCGTTCGAAAACCAAACGATTGTTCCGAAAAGATCGAAGATTTAAAAAAGTGAAAAATTAGCATACGAGCGAGTGCAGTCAAGACGAGATCGTCGCCTTTTTCGAGACGAACAACAAAAAAATCGTTTAAACACAAGCTGTGAGAGAACCCATTATCGTAGTGGTCACGAAGGGAACTAGAAAGCTTTAGCGGCGACAAAGCCTTCTAATACATCCTTTTTGATTTCATAGACCCGTTTAGGTCTCAATGAAGGATAATAGAAGTCAAAGAAATCAATGTATAATGACATTATTTCTCGAGAAAGCTGCTCTCTTGAACATGAATCACCAGTATCCTTTTTATTTTTTTTCTGTGTCAATAGGAATGATACGAGGATACCCCGTCTTCGTCAGAGAGACGGGCACTGGTAATAAACTCGGTGAAGAGTAGTCCCCGGCATATGCCTTTTGCAAGCACACACCACACTGCTTGAGATAAAGTGCAGTGAATAGAGGACCTGACTTCTTACACAGGTATATTACCTGCCTGGCAAACAGGTATGCTCCAATACAATGTTCTGACTATGGTTATGTCGAAAGAAGAGAGCTGACCCTAAACAGAGAGAGGAGAACGTAGAGCTTGTGAACAAAGAAAGCGGATCACAGAGCTAGCTTTAGCCGAGAGAAAGGCGAGTAAGGCCGCAGAAAGAAAGGAGGCTGCTGAGCAAGAAGCAAAGATGGCTGCGGAGAAAGAAACTGTGGAACCAGTTGCTCAGGAGCAAACCATCCATGTGCATGATGCCAGTGGCGATGAACACATCCAGCCGAAGCCAATAGCAATCAGCACTCCGGCCATGGTATTAGAGGTAATGGTAATATGGATATCAATGACTAATGTATCTTCCCACGGGCTCGGCCCGAAAGAAGGAGAGTTAGATCCGAGAGTAAATTAGATAAATTATCTCAAAGATGAAAGAAAAGAGAGTGAAGTCACTTGTTTAAGTCAAGCAATCGTAGAGACCGAGGAGATTTTGAAAGCAGAGTTTCGCCCTGAGCAATGAAGATAGGGAACTTGCCCATTACAATAGCATGATTACAAAAGCCATACGGTTTGTTCTTACGAAGACTAACCGAATTGGATGGGACGGATGGGTTGCAAGGAAGTATACTGGCAGAGCAGGAAGATGGGCAAAGGGGGTAAGCGGCTAGAACTTCTCCTCCGCCGTAGCAGAAGCAGCAGCGGTCGGAGACCTAAGAAATGGGGGTAAGCTCTCTTCTTAGAACGATAAAAGCTCTTATTGGATCTGGGACTTTGATAAATAGGAAAATGGGCCTTTCCTTTATCCTTATAAAAAAGAGCCCTCTCATTATTCGGGAATAGAGTTGCCGGTAACCTTTGCTAATAGCTAGCCTAAGACAATAGGCTATATCACAGGTCTGGTGAAGGTGAGGTATTTTAAAACTCCCACTAAAGTTTAGGATTATGAAACAGAGGATTATCATCAGAGGATAAGTGAGAGCGGGCTGCCAAGGGTGTGGAAAGAGGTTCACACATTCGAAATCTTGCTTCCTTGTAAAAGCTCAGTGGCATACTTGGACTGATTCAAAAACCAAGCATTCTTGGTACGTTTGATCGAGACACCAAGGAAATAGTGTATAGGCCAAAGGTCATTCATAGCATTGCCTTCAAACGACTGTTAACGAGAGTCTTGGAAGAATATGTAAGCATTCCCCATTGATGTGAAACCCGTTGACTGTCTTTCAGAATGAGATCGGAGGAATATTTATTGCGTGTAGAAAGGTTAGGTTCGATATGGGTTTTCGGTATGGTTCACTGGGTACGGGGGTTAAGTCCTCTCTCATTGAAGAAGGGGATGGTGGGCAGCTACTCAACTCCTAAAGATGTCCAAAGATCCGCGATTAGTGATGCAGCTTCTACTTGTTCCTCCTCCCCAGGAGAAGGGCACAGAAGAGTGAATGTGGTGGGGCAGGGAATGAAAGCAGATCAAGATCAGGCTCATCGTAAAGCGTTGAACTAGTGGCGGATGGAGAGGAGGGAAAGCGAGCCTTCGGGTTCGGGTTTCAAGTTGTAAATGCCCAAGATTGATGAATGGGATACTACAGCTGGCAGTTCTCACGCATTATTTGTCAATTAAAATTGGCCACTTCCGAATCTCATAGGTCAGAGCTTTGTACATGACCCGCCTGATGAGCTAACTGTTCCTAAAACTCCAAGGCCTTCTGTATCAGTGCCAAAAAGTTTATGGGGAACCTGCTATCTCCAGAATATTACCTCAGCAGAGAGCAGATACAGACAGTAGACTTTGCACGATATAGCCCACAGAGTCAACGCATAATGGACCTCTGGGATCTTTTTGAAGACAAATCTCAGGAACCTGTTTACAGTTCTCAAATTCCTGTCCCTTTGGAACCAAGGTTGCAGGGATTCCGTTAACCAGAAGATTTCGCTGGGTTAGGATATGAACCGGAAGAAGATGAAGACGGTTATTGTTATATGGTGTCGATACACGGAGAAAACACCGATGAAGGAATCTCCAAAATGGAAAATACTCAAGCAAGAGCAAGTGTCAGAGTATGACAAAGATGAGAAGTCCAGTCAAACGGAGAAAGAGGAAGCAGAATGTGCAGTAGCACCTCCCAGCATTGAAGATGGCAGGTATCTCCGGGCTAAGTGAAAGTAAAGCCCATCGAAGACTGTAAGCTTTCTGTCATCATGTATGACAACCGGTTAAAGGGACCACTTAAAGCAGTACTAAGACAGTTTTCTTATCTCTGTAAAATGTTCCAGAGCCACCGCTCTCTAATAACGAGGTTTTAAAGCAAGCTGGAATAACTTACTTATATATCACATTAGAGAACAAACCTTTCTCCTTCCGAATGCGGCGAAGCGAGCTAGGTTACCGGAAAAAATCCTCTTCCCTTAGTTTATGCTAATCGATTGAGTAGTCATAGGAGTAGCATTAAAGCCCCTATGGAGGCTTCTTGCTACTGCCCTACCATAAGAGCAATAAGCCTGTCACAGGCAAACAACCTCTTGAGTCTCTAACTTCCGAATCCGAATGCCCAAAAGAAAAGACCTACTGGTCGGCCACTGCTGCCTACGATCCAGTGTGCAGGGTCCTCGCTGATCGGAAACCTTTCCACTGCGGTCGGGTGGGACCTAGATGGCTGGTAGATCAACGGTGAGCCGTTCCACCAGGGATCTACCCATAGTTTTGTGTCAGTTCCCGTTCCAATGAAGTAAGAGATCCCCTCCTTTACTATCGATTTGGCCGCCGTTATTGACCTCCAGTCGAAGGAGGCAGATGGTTTAACTGTAGCCGCTAGAACCGCTAGCGGTGATTCCAGTGGGAAGCACTTGTCTTTCATTACCTGAGCAGGCACTCAGGGTGAGTTACCAGTATCCAGAGTAGCTTGTCCATAAAAGCCCAGTTTACCAGGTGGAGCTACAAATAGGAGGATGGAAGAAAAAGACGAGTAATTTCACTGTGGCGCCCCTAGACGATTTCAAGGTCGTCTTAGGGATAGAGTTCTTTGAACCAACCAACGCCCCTATGCTAGCCGTACGCTCTCTTTTTATGCAAAGAAAGGTGTGCGCAAGGAAGAAACTAAAGCAAGAACCAGACCGTCAAATCAGTAAAAAAAAAAGATTTCGATAGGACTGAAAGCTAGAGCTTTCCTCTAAGAGCCCTGCCTTCTTACCATGGTTGAAGATTTACTTCAACAATCTCTTTAGAGTTAACTAAGATCTCTACCTTTATCTATTGTCTTTAAAGGGAATGCGGCCTAACGACTCTTTTGCGGCACAACGACTTATCCTATATATGCATATAAATGCCGGCGTAACGTTCAATTTCATTGCCTTATTTTTTTGTGTTGGATTCTGTTACAGGTCAATCAGTTCCTTGCCGCTTCAAAACTTTCTATATCCAATCGGCCTTTGAAGAGGGCCCGTATGGCCTTCCTACTATCTAAGGAAAGAAGGAAGGATAAAGAACCACTTGTGTGGGGAAGGTATACGTGGGAAGAGATCTTGGCTATTGGGACAGCTAGCAGGCAAAAAAAAGATGCCATTCGTCCCCAGCCAAAGAAAAGGCTTAGAAGAAAGAAAGGAATGTAAAAAGCGGGCCGAGGACGAAAAGACAGAAGTCAGACTATTTCTTCTTTCTCCTTAGGGAGAGCTCCTTCCTGCCCTCCTTTAGGGTGTGGGCGGTAGCGGTAAAAGACTTCCCTCTTTTATTGGAGGTGGCTGCGGCTTTTCTTGTTCTTGTTTTGAGGCTTGGCTATTAAAAGAGGTTTCGGAGAAAAAGGGGGTGGTTGAGACCTGTGTTCTATTCTATTGATCCAGTTTAGGCAGCTTTCGGTCCACATAAACATTGCCCTATTACACATAGAGCGTTTTACTTCTCTTTCGCGGCCTAAGGAGTGCATTTCCCCTCTATTCCTTACTGTTGACAGAAGAAAAAGAATTCCAGTATGTGCCGTAGCATCCAAGGTGCGAAGCGAAAGCTCCTTCTTTGCTTTTTGCTATCGTGCTATTGCCAGCTTCCCTTCCTTCCCTTTAAGACCAAGGGCTCTTCCAGAGTTAAGACTGTAATCAAATGAGTTTGCTAATCTCTGTTAGGTAACCCCCCCCTTAGTTCTACTGTGCCCTAACTGAGCCTTGTTGCTTAGCAGGGCTTGTGTTTGGGGAGGAGCGCGAAGATATGCTTACTTTAAGGAGCGCTATATTAAAGCTCTTACTTATCTTATGGTTGGTTGAATAGCCTGCTACCCTTAACCCTATGAGAAAGATAGACTTTCTCTATGTTATTTTAAAAAGAACCAGGAAAGGCCCAAAGCCAATCCCAGGGAACAGTGAAGCTTCAATTGGTCTTTCTGTCCAGGTTTTAGTATTGATCATAGTACTTTTTTTGAATCTTTAGTTTCTAGAAGTAGTCTTGTTGATAGACTCTATAAAGTTGATTTATCATCATCAATAATGATTGTCTCAAAGAAGAATCTTTTGAAAAGGCTTCATCCTCTGGTTAATGAACCATACATTTTTGACTTATTGTCAAAATATATATTTATGCCTATAATCGATATATATGGTAATAAAATAATATAACTGATGAATTGAAAATTAGTTTTCCGCCTTTTTTACTCAATTTCGCTTTGACCGAACTTGATCGTGAGTTTAATATAATGTTTCCAGGTATAACTTATAATCGATATATGTATGAGGTTTATGTGTCGCCGTCTACTCATAAGGACTCATTGCTCTTTGAAAAAAAAAATATATAAATTTTTTTTCTAGACTGTCTTTGACAGGAGAAATCCAATGTATTGAGCGTGGCTCCACTACTCCCATTACTTCTTGGCATGGAGAGATGATTAGTGTTCGCTGTGATGGTTCTCTTGAAGTGGTAGAATACCCACAATCAAACAAGAAAGAATAAATAAAATCTTATGTTAACATTGTTTTCTCACCTAACTAATGGTATACCTTATGTAAGGAAACAGCCTTTTGCTAATGGATTCCCTAGTCGTGTTGATGATAATGGTCAGATTCCACCAGCCTGGTTACGAGTTCAAGTCCGCGTTCCTGGGAATAAGCTGCTTTCCCCATTTAGGAACAGACTGCCTCATCATAATGCTGAACGCATGAAAGATGCGGTACAAATGACGTTATCAAGCGGAAACAAGGCTCTTGTTATTGATAATAATGGTTGGTTAGCTATCTATAAGTTTGGGAATAGGATTCCCCTTATTTTTCGTGAGAAGCTTACCTCCCTTTTAGTAGAAGGGCAGAGAACTCGCTTGCTCTGCTATCTTGATATAAATCAGGGTTTGGGATGTATTTTACGTGAAACTTCTTCTCGTATCAAATCTTTCGGTTTGAGGGAGGCTATCCGATATTCCTATATGCGGGACATGCGATTTATTTTATGTTTGTGTGGTATGATCGGGTTTTCGGTTTGGTGGGCTATTGCGCCCGACCCCATGCTGTTTATGCCTATATCCTTGTACTCGCCTGATCATAGTTTTCTACTTCGAGTAGTTCGCGAAACGTATATTGATCACATATGTAGTGTCCACCCCTCTGTTGTAAGTCCATGCCCTTGCGGTGAGCCATTGAATAATGCCGTTAGAGAGATTTTTGATGAGCATACTTCTTTCGATCCTCTCGGGATATATAACAGTAGAGCACGGGCACTCGCCCTTTCTACTTTGAGAGCATCCATCATCTTATGTATTGCACTAGCTGAATCCGTGTCACCTGAGGGAGTATATGTCAATCTTAATTCAGTCTTCTGATTCTGATAAGGAACTTCATGTAAGACCAAACACTTCTACGCTCTGTCGTCTCGTTGGTTGCAGCTTCGGCTGAAGCCTATGCTTTCAGTTCAATTCAATTCCTTGGTTCTCCGGTTGATTGCCCAGCCCGCGTCACACCTTAAAAAGCTTTGGAACGGCAGTTTCACTTACTTCTCACGGACATTGGACCTTCTTCAAACTGGCCTTTGAACTTTAGCAAAGAGTCTATTGGATAGAACGGGGAGCTATTTGCTAATCGAGGGGCTTTCTTTCCTTCCAAGGTCTATTCCTTCTCTCCGACTATTCGGTATGTCCGCCCAGTCGTAAAAGCTTTTCCTTGAGACTGAGAGTAAGCACCAGCGGGAGAATCTTCCTTCGCTTCTTTAGTCATTTCCGGTATCGCTTTTTATGGGGCCATTTCCTGTCAAAAATGTCTTTAAATAATGAATTTGACTCCTGCAAAGGCTACTAAGCCGCCTAAGCAGTCCAATCCCTTGTTGTCATAGATCGGGTGAATGCCCTTTCCTTTAGTTGCCCTTTCAGTGGAGTAACCCAAAGCGAGTCTTGCAGGTCTAGTCGCATACCCCTATCGTCTTATTGTTCTATTCGTTGCAGTGGGCGAAGTCGTATTTGTTACCAGCCATTTTTTTGAATGCCAAGATCGAGGCACTCTTCTTCCTTTTGTAGCCCCATCCAATCGGTACATCTCATTGTCTGGTATTCCGTATGTCTCCTTGTCTCTTGGAAAAGCTTCCAATCATATCCCCTCCACATCATATAGGTCATCTCCGCAATTAGGAATACCCGAGGGCCCTCACTGAAGGAAGAAAGGAAGCTTAAGGTTGTCGTGCTTCAATCCGACTAAGGTATAAGGCTTTCCCCTTCTTATTCTTGCTTGGCCCAATGCCTTTCTCCATCCTATCAGTCCGAAAAATCCCTTTCGAAAAACTCCTCCCCCGCCTCAAGTGCTGATTTTCATTTCTTCGTTGAGGCCTAGGCCAATTCTCCTATTGGTTGGTCTTTGCCGACTTGATTCTCGCTAATCAGAATATTCGGCAACAGAAACTACCGATTCCGTTTTTTTATCACTATTATAGGCCGGGTCAAGCTAAAGCAGGAATTAAAGAGATCAGTACCCTTTCCCGTTTGCTATGACTGACTTTTATGCTTACTGTTTACTTAAAAATAAATGTCAAGTACCGGTGCCGATTCCTATTCGAGTTATGGGGAATCTGGGGAAAATCAAGGAAGTTTTGAAGCTGGAGTAGGGCAAGCCCTTTCTTGAACCACTCTTTCCGCAGGAAAACATTCTGACTTTCAATTTAAGGAAAGGCTAGTGGCTGGTGCCATCCCCGTCTCACTTCCTCCTATAGAACTGGGTGATTCTATTACTCTTCGCCTCCTCTTCTCTATTCTAGAAGGAGAGCGGATAAGACATTCTTACACGGCGGGACAAATCCTTATTTTAAATTGAAAGGAAGTCAAGACCTAAAGACCCGTGCCACCCTCCTCGGATAGTGATAGGGGAGCCCCTTTTTTAACTTTGCCTCAGGTTGGGCATCTTCCCCTGAGGTTACTCCTTAAAGAAAGTAAAGACTTGTGCCATCGTGCCATCTTTCTGCTAGGATAGAACAGGGCCGGGCAAAGCCGTAGAATTTTTCGTTCTCCCGCAAAGCTAAATACTAGATGCTAATCTTGAAAGCCTTTATTCATTATGTATTTCATTAAATTAAAGAAAGTCCGCTCTGAATGAAGAGGATTCAGGCTGACTAAAAGAAGAAAGTCGAGAGAAAAGAAATGCCGGTATCGCGGACTCTTAATCTTTTTTGGGCATTCTAGGTTTTCTGATTGACTATTATATTACTATTCTCTTTTATCGAAAGGCATCCATCCTCTCTATCAAACCCTTTTCGTTGAAAACTCACTCTTTTAAGTGCTATATACGAGCAAAAAAAAGGGATGAGGTCTCTATGGATAGAGTTCGATCATAACCCTTCAAGCGGAGGGAAACAACTGATGAAGTGGCGGCTGCTAAAAGATCGGAGAAAGCAGAAAACTCAGTAAGTAAAGAAGACTCGGCTCGGCCCTATCCTATAATGCCCAGTTCATAGTTCAAGTTATGGGTACTACCCAGCGCAGAAAAGTCTTATTGGGTCAAAACTCGAAAGGAGCTCCCAGTGGCAACTTTATAGAGCTAACTAGGTACTATCTTTCTTATTTGCCGATGGGTACTCTCGATTATGGGCTTCCACCACCTAAAGCAGATGGTTGAGCAACAACGTCTGATTCAAAAACATCAGTCGTATCATCTACATATTCTAGTTTATAGGTAATTTTCTGCTCGCTACGCCCCTGTGAAACTGTCCCAAGCCAAAATTGCTTGAATAGCTTGATCTGCGCTCTAATGGAAGAATTTTGAATATGGAATTTCCTGGTATGAGCTTAAAAAGCATTCCCCTGGAGCCTGAACCACGTGACTTCGTACCTCAATCCCAGTCGCATTCGATCTAGAGAAAAGAAAAGCTATTCTTGCTCCTGTGAAACTGTGGCTAATCTCTGCGAAGGTTCGCAGGAAGATGCTCTTTGCCTTTAGCCTGGCACTTGCCATTGAATCAGCTGCTCTTAGCTCTCCAGGGGGATTAACTGATTTAGAAGTTTTCCGCTTTGACTTTAAAGAAGAAAGACCTGGCGTAAATGATTTAATTGAGTTCCCGGCTCGTGGCTTTAAAGTGCAAGGTAAGCGAATAGGGGATTTTAACTCCGAAGAATAGCCAAACCAAAGTCCTTTACCGAGGAGATTGATTTGATTTGAACAGCAGAAAAGAAAAGCATTCTAACTTTTTAGATGCTTTCTTCACTGGCCAAGCAGTAGAATATCAAAGTCTCTTCCCCCGGAAGGGTAAGAAGCAAGGCAGGAGCGGTATAAGAGAAAGAAGTCAGTGCTGCTTTTGCTGTTACAGAATCTGGTCTTAGCTTAGCTGCAATCCTTCCCGCTCTAGTTCGACTAGCTTTGACCTTGAACGTGGCAATCTAGCTGCCATAAAGAGGCCAAGGTATTCGCATTCGGAGGGAAGGAACCCGAGGGTAGGTGGTTTGCTCATAAGTCTGTCTTTCTTTAAATAAGCCAAGCAAAGGAAGCAAGGGTAAGAATTCATTCCTCTTCGTCCGCTGAATCTGTTGCCGGAAGGGAGAGATTCCTCAAAGATGAAATTTGCAATTACCGATTCCGACTCTTGTCATACGGTTTCATGCTCGGGGACAACGAGTACTTCTTCACGTCACCCTTCAAGAAAACGGCCGGCTAGCTCGTGCAATCAACGAAAAATGCCTTCGCCTTAGTAAGCCTTGCTAAGGTTCTCCGAGCACTACGGTAGGACGTGGATCGATCATGACGAGAATGGACTTCTTTCTCCGTAATGTAATAGAAGAGTCATAGTCCGGATTGGAGAGAGACGTTCGACTCCACGTGTCCGCTGAACCAGTTCCGAAGGACCAACGACGATGAAGGAGGAGAAGGAGGAGGAGCTAGCTTTAGTAGGGGCCCTCTCCCTGAAGAGCGTAACCGTCCAGACCCTTATTCATCTTTTCGTTCGTGCTCTGTTACTATCATTGTTGTCACTTTGGGAATCTTTGGCTTTGTCTCCCGATCCATCCGTCTGAGGTTTAAAATCAACGGTCAGTTGTCTATCGCTCTGGCGCATCGAGGCTTCTCAACGCAGCTAAGCTACTTACGACTGGTCGTTACTCTACATCGCAGCGCAGATCTCCGGTCCTAGGCTATCAATTCTGGGGCAGTGAAACAATCCAACGGAAAATGGTCTGTTCTCCGCTTTCGTTACGTCGGAGAGTCATTAGACTATAGCTACTATGCTGCGCGAACGCCGCATAGAGAGATTCTTTGGTAATACAATCGGGATTCTATGAACGCCGCCTGGCGGTTCCCAACTCACTTAAAAGTACCTCACAAAATTTTCGGTCTCGCCTTAAGCCTTCGTCGAGGACGGTCTGATCAAATGGGGGGTGGTCTTCTCCTCGCTTTTATTGCGTAGAATGTATAGAGAGCTACTATGTGGCACCCGACACACAGAGAGAATTCTGTTGAGATACTATTATGATCGCCTTCCCCAACCACCGCCCTTGTTATTATTCTTCAGCCTAACCAACCATTGAAAAGATAGAAGACCCCATAATGAGTCTCATTACAACATATTTTCTATCTTCTATACGGCCCATCATGGTATATGGCCCACCCGCCTCTTCCTCTTTGGAAGGTCTTGGGCCTCCCTTATTCAAGAACCTGATTCTCTACGAGCTATCTATGGGCTTGGGGGTGGTGGTGGTCGAGGTTCTCACAAGCAAGGGCTGGCCCAGGAAGCTGATTTACTAAGTCGTGCTGTGAACAAGTAAGAAAGCCTCGTCTTAGCTGATTCAAAAGGGTAGGGGCGATTATGCCTCGTTCCTGACGTTTTTTCGAAGGTTCCAGCCGCTAATCTAATGGATGCCAAGGCAATGGGTGGGCTTAGGTAAGCTGCTCGTCATGCCTTCAAATCGAAAAAAAGGGTCAACGAAGGCATTATGTCGCGCTGAAAACGTATGTTTAGAGGTGGTACGCTCTGTTCTCTAGCAGAATCAAAGGTAGGCCCGATCGAAACCTCGCTCCTGTGATGTTTTAGCTTCTTCAATGAGAGAATTCCCGGACCTCGCTGATTGGGAGGACCGGACTTGGTGGGCCGATAGCGGTAGGTTTGAGTTTGAGCATTCAGTTGTCGAAGACGGTGGTTAGCTCCTCTCTTTTCAAGACAAGGTTCACGCCCTTCCGGTAGGTCTTGTACGCGGGGCTTCACCAATTGATCATACCCGCCGGTTGACCCATGAGGAGCTTTTCCGGACTGAGCTGAGGGGATCCGTATATGTTGTTCAGGTCGATCAGAAGTCGCAGATAAATGGAAGGCTTAAATACCAAAAACTACGGAGGCATGATCTACTAAAAAAATGGGTAAGCCCGGTGGTTCAAGTCGAGCCTAGCCAACAACCAACATCAGCTTCTAGGGATAGTAGGAGCTCCAGTTGCTCCAACCATTCTAGTGGACCGGTCGAGACCTGCAGCTATGAATACCCTCGGTTGTGCCAAGGCAGCAGATCGGGATCGAAGAGCAGTTGTTTAGCAAGTCAAAGAACACGAACCCACCAAGCAACGGAACGTTGTGCGGTAGGTAGAGGCGGAAGTCGATAAGCTCATAAAAGTGTTCTCAATTACGAATAAAAAAAAAGATCTAAAAAGTGTTCCGCCCGGCCAAAAGCTTTATAGGCCAATCCTAAAAAAAGAATCATCTTATTTGACCCAGGGTAATTTTCTTAAGCCATCCGTCTTAAGCACGCAACAAGCAATCTCGCTCGCTCCTGTAGGTGGGAAGGGAAGGGCCGGGACTCAAGTGGGGCTGGAGAGCTACTGCCCTGCCTTTCTCTAGTTGGTAATTTGAATATACCAAGGGTGTTGGGGCAAATAGTTTTTTTGAAAGTGGTGCATGTAATGTACTAGTTAGTAAATGAAATGGATATCAATCACGCCATCAGATAGAAGACATTGAATTCAAGTCTGTGCCGTGCTTTGTCAGTTCTAAGAGCAGGTGGAAGACCTCCCCTTCAAATATGTGTTTTCACGATCTGCCCGATGGAGAGGGATTGCATCCATTTTCTTCAGAGATGCCACAAGTGCCAAGTGCATGCGAATTTTATCTACGCGTCACCGACGGAGCTTCTTTCTATTTCCGGGGGGCTTGGCTTGAACCACTCCCATTGAGGCTGAGTAAAGAACTCAAGCTAGCAGCTCCCTCGAGTTCACCGGCGAGGCCCGGGGCCAAAGAATCAATGGAATGGACTTCGTCGTTGCGAAACGAGTCAAGAAGAAAGGACTAGAAAGAAGCCCCTCAGAGGCACTCGAGGATAATACCTTTCTGATAGGGCCCATCCATACTAGTGAGTGAGTTCTGTATCAGAACCGTACGAAAGAACTAGTTCAAAATCAAGGCAGCTATTGGCATGATTTCTCTCTCCGTCCAGATCAAAAAAAGGATTATCGGCTCAGCAGCCAGAACAGACAGGACGCCTGTCTCCTGGAATTGTTGTTGTCCTTTTCGGATCAGGGCTGGGGCGTATGCCGGGTGACTTAGAAAAGGATAGGTAACCCGCTTATAACAGTTAGTTTTTTCATTCGGGCTTGCACTTACCGCTATTTTTT